ATATTCGGTCGTATGCTTGAAAGATAACCCCAAAAATCAAAGGAATACTTGGATAACTGGTTTATATGGATTCTTCTTGGTTGAGACCATACATAAAAATGACATTGCCACAAATGGACAAGATAATATTTCCACTTATTCATCAGAAGAGGAGTATCTTTTGATGCCAGAATCGATTTTCCTTGATATCTAACATACTGTATAAAAGGATCCTTGAAAAACCATAGGGTAGTCGGAAAATCGTTAGCAAAGACTTCAGGATATTTTAGTTTTTCATAAAAACGTATTCGCTCAAAAAAGATTCCGGAAGAGGTTAATCGTAAATGATTAGATTGGTTACGGAGAAAAAGTAAACTGGATTCGTATTCACATACATAAGAATTATATAGGAACAAGAATAATCTTTGATTACTTTTTGCAAAAATGGAGTTTTTTGGAGTAATAAGAATAGTCCGATTATAATACTCGTGAAGAAAAAGCCGGAATAAATGCAAAGAAGAGGGATCTTTCACGGAGTAGCGAAGGGTTTGAACCAAGATTTCCAGATGAATGGGGTAGGGTATTAGTACATCTGATGCATAATTTAAATGTGGAAATTTGTCCTCACAAAAAGGAAATATTGAATGAATTGATCGTAAATTATAAGATTTTACAATTTCTGTCTCCTCTAAGGAAGATATTAATCGTAGGGAAAACGGAATTTCCACAATGACTGCAAATCCCTCCGATATCATTTGAGAATACAAATTTTTGTTGTACCCCAAAAATTTATTTTGATTAGAATCATTAACGGAAATAATAAAATGATTCTGTTGATACATTCGACTAATTAAACGTTTTATACTTAGTAAACTAGATTTCTTGTCATAACCTACGTTATCCAACAAAACGGATCTATTTAAACCACGATCATGAGCAAGTGCATAAATATACTCCCGAAAGATAAGTGGGTGTAGGAAGTCATGTTGCTGAGATCTGTATAATTCTAAATATCCTTGAAATTCTTCCATTAAAAATTCAATTTGAATCAGAAAAGAAATAGGCGATTTATTGGGTTATCAAATGATACATAGTACGATACAGTCAAAACAAGGTATTTATAGTAATAAAAAACTAGATACCTTGGAAACAGGTCAACCTTAGCAACGGACTCTCTAAACCCCCCCTTTCCATATAAAGGATTTATGTTCAGTTATAGGATAACAAGATAGTTAGAAGCCCTTTATTTTATCAACCCAATCGCTCTTTTGATTTTGAAAAAAAAAAAAAAAAAATATCTTTATCAATATACTGCCTTCTTCTACACATTTATCTCTACCCCATAAAAGGGAATAGCGAATAGTTAGGACTCATAAGAAATTTCTAATCCACTGGTCGGAAAAGCTTTTCCCGCATTAAGCACTAATATATTTTTAACGTCTAATTAGATGGGGTAATCATTCAAAAATTAAGAACAGAAGCTCGTTACTTTTTATTTCCCTAGAATTGGAGCCTCTAGTAAGGCTCTACCCATTTATTCACTCGACCCCCCCCCCCAAAAAAAAATGCTTTTTTGTTTTTAATTGAATTAAGCAATTGAAATAATATTTTGGACCTATTCAGTAAGAATGAAATATTCTCAGAATTATCCATTGCTACGACATGCTGCTTTTTCCATTCATTCCTTTCAGGATCAGTCGTGGTCTTACAAACTCTACCAATGGTATGGACGAATCTGTTGCTTCATACAAATGTGTAAAAGATGCTAGCCGCACTTAAAAGCCGAGTACTCTACCGTTGAGTTAGCAACCCAAATAAACAAATTAGAATGGGTAGATACAATCAGAATCCCAATAAATAACGAAATTGAATGGCACAACACAATCCAACAAAAAAAATAAAAACGAGAACCCACTATGAAGATAATAAAAATGAACAAATCCGACGAAAATGCAAAAAATTTTCAAATAAAATAGAAACTGAGGATAAAGTCAAAAATTTTCAAATATGTATAGACCGCCCCTCGCCTCTTTTATCTCTTATATTATCCATTAATTACTATTAATTGGTATATATCAAGTTTGATTGATTAAAAGCTTAATCAAAAAAGACTTCTTGTATGACAGAAAATCTAAGAACCTATTATTTGAATGAAATAAAAAATGACGTATTGAACAGGGATAAATAGACCCATTTATCCACGATCGGATTATATTTATTTGCTACACTGTTGTCAATATGAATATTGAGAAAAACATAAGCATCAAAAAGAGAAAACAAATTCTAAATTGAACTAACAATTGTGATTTCAATCAATTAAAATTAATCAAATTATTTAATTTGAAATATAAAAAAACGAAGGACTTGTGTTGGATTAGCACTATATAATATAGGTGTAAGACTAAAATAATATAGGTGTAAGACTAAATTAAGGAAGAAGGGGGAGAAGTAGAAAAAAATGAGGCTTATTCAATAACTAAAATAAGCAGGTTTAGTCTTTTGTTTTTTTTTTTTGTTCATAGAGTTCCAACGAAAATAATTCCATCGGGGGTAATGTCAAATTTTTATGTCTATAGACCCCATTACTTCAATACGTCATTTCTTATTTATTCACTTAATCTTTTTTTATTAATAATTAATTGACTTTTGTTTGTTGATTAAGGCGAAGTTCCGTAAAAACACCCGCCTTTTTTGAAATATCATGAACAGTTCCTGTAGGTTGAGCGCCTTTTTCAAGGAAGTATAGAATAGCGGGAATGTTTAAATAGATTTGATTCTTTATCGGATCATAAAAACCCACTTTCCGAAGATCTCTTCCCTCTCGTCGGGATCGAACATCAATTGCAACGATTCGATAAATGGCTCATTGGGATAGATGAAAACAATACCCCCCCCAAGAAACGTATAAGAAGTTTTCCCCTCGTACGGCTCGAGAAAATTAAGAATTATGTCTATATTCTATATATAGAATTACAATATCAAAATCAAATATATTCATAAAATCATCAAATTAATTATTTGAGTACTTTTTTATTATTCTTACCCAACAAAAAAAATTCGTCATATTTGCAACCTCATAACTCAAGTTGGATAACTCTGAAATAACTCAAAAGAAAAACCTTTTTGACATTTCATCTATTGAGCGGTCTCTAACCCGTTAATTGTCTGTCTTCTTTAGAATCCGTTTTGATTCTTCATTCTGATCTAGTTGTTAAAACAATTGAAAACGGTATTTCCTTGTTCCAGGATCTTTGTCTTGAATCATTGGGTTTAGACATTACTTCGGTGATCTTTAAATCCTTTCAAAACGGCAGCAACATACCGTTTTTTGTGATTTCTTTTTATCAAAGAATCATACGAATGTTTGATTCTTGCGTAATACACTTTCCTTTTGATTTGATCGAAAGAGTTTTTTTTACCAATTTCAACAAACCTTCCTTTTGAATTGGAAATTTTCTCGAATAGGACCCTTTAAGTTTATGGATCGAAAATACACTTACGAAGTTGTTCCAATTTATTGATTGATACTAACCCTAGATTCTTGCCCCCGAAAAATAAATAAATACCTTCTACTCGAGCTCCATCCTATAGTATAATTATATCCATCCCCCCCCCCCAAAAAAAAAAAAGAGAGTTACAGCGGAACAGAACAAATGATGTCGAGCCAAGAGCACTTTCATTCCTATATAATATATAAAAAATGGTGGATGTAAGACTCCACAGTCGATCATGTCCTTCAAGTCGCACGTTGCTTTCTACCACATCGTTTTAAACGAAGTTTTACCATAACATTCCTTCATTTTTGAACCCGTATGTAATTGATTCCATTATGGAACCATGAATAATCATTGGTTCGGTTGGTACATAGTAATCTATCCCCTTTTCTTCTATAATGAAAAAAGGAGAGTCTCAGCAAGAATAAATCAATTTTATCCCGTTTTTTTAGATTAATAGGGATTAATAGAATTAAATATTGGAAATTCTATAAAAAGAATTTTTTTTTTTTATTTTCTATCTTTATATCATTTTAAATTTTAGAATATTTTTTTTTTTATTGTAAAAATAAAATCCGTTAACTAAATTATAACTAATACGAAGAATTGAATCTGTATCTTCAAGTAAGATAATAGTGATAGGATAAATTCAACAATTTCAGACTTCGTCAAGTATCAAGAACTCATAAGAGTTGGTTACAAAGATTTAATTGATTGAAAAATATCCTATCCGATAGGATTGATTATTTTTTTTTGCATAACATAAAGTTGTACAGCAGGGATCTTTCTTTCGTTTTTTATCATCAGTAAGAGAGAGAAATTTAGATTGGAGTAAAGTAAACCATCTGTGATTAAAAAAAGATAGATAAAAAAACACTGACATAAGGGAAAATGGAAATTTTATGTTGTTATTTTTTCATATTTATACTATAAAATTGTTATTATTTAACGAATCACAAATGAATTCAATTTCATATTTCATATGCGTGTTATTTGAACTCAATTTAATTTGTGAAAAAGATATGATTCCGCGGATTATTAAAAAAAAAAAAAATAATAATAATCACATTCTATACCAATATTCTACTTTGTAATACTTATTTTGTAATACTAATACAAAAAACTGTTCGAAAAGACAATCTATTTTCGTTTTCGATTTATTATAATATATATATTTTATTATGATATATATTTTAATATATATTAAACAAAATATATATAAATAGATTAATATTATTTATATTAATCCCATTCTCTAATAATATACAGACGGGTATGCTCTGGGACGGAAGGATTCGAACCTCCGAATAGCGGGACCAAAACCCGTTGCCTTACCACTTGGCCACGCCCCATTTATTTCTATTCGACACTAATAAACACTAATATTGGTACGGGTTATTCGTCAACTCCAGTCTAAATATCTATTATTTAGAAAATGGATTACTAGAATTTTTATACCTGTATACTATACATGTAGACATCAAATAAAACGGAATTTATTGATCATTACATAGAATTCAATTAAGATATTGTACGAAAGTATGATTTATTCTATTCTCTTTTGATTTGAGATATAGAAGGATTTTTGATTGGGTAAGTTCAAATCAAAGAAAGTTTTTTTGTCTATCTTATTTTATTTTTAGTCATTTTTTTTTTCTTCTATACAACAATACCATATTTATAATAAAAAACTCAATCAAAATAAATACAATTATCCCCCCAAAAACAAAATGTTTATTATGCTTAATATTTTTAGTTTGATCTGTATCTACCTTAATTCTGCTCTTTATTCCAGTAGTTTTTTCATCGCAAAATTGCCCGAAGCCTACGCTTTTTTGAATCCAATTGTAGATGTTATGCCAGTAATACCTCTGTTCTTTTTTCTCTTAGCCTTTGTTTGGCAAGCTGCTGTAAGTTTTCGATGATATTTTTACTAAAGTCCCAGACAAATTCATGATTTATTCAAAAAAATTCATAGAATTGAGAAAATCAGATAAGTCCTACACTCTCAATTCAAATACTGAAATTATTGTACAACCGCGACAAATCTGGATCACCCCACTTTATTTCTTGGTGTCAAAAGAAAAAAAGTAGGGTGTGTGGTATAAAAGTGGAGAATCTATTCTCTTTTTTCCTAAAAAAATCTTGGAGATTGTATAATGCTTACTCTAAAACTATTTGTTTACACGGTAGTGATATTCTTTGTGTCTCTCTTTATCTTCGGATTCCTGTCTAATGATCCAGGACGTAATCCTGGACGTGAAGAATAAAAAAAAGGTTTTCTTTACTTGATTTTTAACTGTTATTTAGTAAGATTTTATCTATGCTACTTCTTTAAACTTTAAACTATTAATTTTTAACTATAATAAAATAATCAAAAAAAAAGAGCTCGCGAGAAATTCGAAATAAAATCCCAAGTCATCAACGAAAACGGAAAGAGAGGGATTCGAACCCTCGGTACAAAAAACTCGTACAACGGATTAGCAATCCGACGCTTTAGTCCACTCAGCCATCTCTCCTCCCAATTGAAAAGGATAATACTATGTTACATTATAGTTATTATGTTACATTATAAAACATAAGGCTTGAAAACGCTCGTCATAGTATATATTCTTATTTTTTTCGTAATTTTTGGCTTTTTAGTTCCACGGCCCGGCCGGGTCAGTACTTAGCCGGGCCCGCCCTTTTGTTCCAACAAATCATAAATAAAAAATTTGCTTGTTATTGGGATAAAAAAAAGAACTTTTTGAATTTCTATGATATATAATCAAATGATATCGAATCAAAGTCCCATTTCTTTCTTGGTTAGTCTTTTTATTCCGGTTAAATTAAATAAGAAAAAGGGAACTCTTGTTTCTTGACACAATCTATTTTTGTGTTATGGCTTAAGTTTGGGACAAAAACCTCGTGCAAAAAAGCACTTGGTATTTAGTTATTAAAATTAAATGAATCCTCTTTTCCTAATCTCATTAGGTCCTCTGATACAAAAGGTAAACGCTCTGGTTTTCATGATTCTTTTCTGATCTTTTGTTTTAGTTTTGATTAGGGTCGACAAAAGGTCCATTTCTATACAATAATCTGATTGTAGCGGGTATAGTTTAGTGGTAAAAGTGTGATTCGTTCTATAACCCCTTATATAGTTAAAGGGTCTTTCGGTTTGATTAATATTCATTCCGAACAAAAACTTTAGTTCTTAAAAGGATTGAATCCTTTACCTCTCAATGAAAAATTCGAGGAAGAATATACATTCTCGTGATTTGTTTCCAACAATCAATTTAAAATTGAAAAATTGGATTATGAGATTACGAAACATAATTTTTTTTATTGGATCAATACTTCCAATTGAATGAGTATGAGTAAAGGACCCATGGATAAAGATAGAAAGTTTATTTCTAATCGTAACTAAATCTTCCATTTTTCATTTCTATAGGGAGAATTGAAGCGAAACAGCTATTAAACAATGTCTTTGGTTTACTAAAGACATCGAGAAATTGTTTTAGCTCGGTGGAAACAAAATGCTTTTCCTAAGGATTCTTTCAAATAGAAGTAGAGAACGAAGTAACTAGAAAGATTGTTAGAATATAACCCCCCTCTTTTTCTATAGGGATCGTCTAGAAAGCAGGTTGTTCTGAATAGATTCAGACATAAAAGCTGACATAGACGTTATGGGTCGGATTTTCTTTAGTTCGTTCATGTTTGAATCTGGGAATTTCTCCATCTTCCATAAAGGAGCTGAATGAAAACAAAGTTTCACGTTCAGTTTTGAATTAGAGACGTTCAAAATGATGAATCAACGTCGACTATAACCCCTAGCCTTCCAAGCTAACGATGCGGGTTCGATTCCCGCTACCCGCTTTTACTTTATCATTATAATCTTTAATATTCTAAAAATGAAATCTTTTTATGAAAATTTTTTTTTTTTTTAATAAAAAATTGGAATGAATCGAATTAATGTGATGCATATTGAAATTAATGTAATGCATCATTGACTTGAATACTCAATTCTTGGAATTCTTTCAACTATTTT